AAAGCAGGAAAGTCCTGCTGCTTTTTTAACGATTTGGGGACTGGAAACTGACCGTCCTTTTGGTTCTCCTCTCGTAGGACTTGGTATTTTGTTTTGTTATTATTTTGGACCCCCTTTGAAAAAACTCCAAAAAGCAATTATAAAATGGAGTTTTCGAGTTCTAAAAAGTTTCAAAGAAAGAACAAAATTCTTGTTTCTAAAGGTCCAAAAAGAACCACAAAAATTGAGAGAGGATTCGAGTGAAATAAAAAAAGATTCTATAATCAATAATCAGATTATTCATGAATCATCCATTCAAACCCGATCTATGGATTGGACAAATTATTCACTGACAGAAAGAAAAATGAAAGATCTGACTGATAGAACAAGCACAATCAGAAATCAAATAGAAAGAATTACAAAAGACAAGAAAAATGGATTTCGAACTCTAAAGAGAAATATTAGTCCTAACAAAACAAGTTATGGTGCTCAAAAAGTAGCATCACTAAAAAATATTTTTCAGATATTAAAAAGAAGAAATGATCGATTAATCCGTAAATCACATTATTTTTTTAAATGGATCGTGGAAAGGATATACACGGATATCCTTCTAGAGAGCTTTCCATATATCATTAATCGTCTTACTAATAGTCTTTATAGGCCCATGATCATTCTAAAACTTTTTCGTAAATTCAAAAAAATATATTTTTTTGATACAAAAGAGAAAAAGATAATTGAGCGTATTTCAACTATACAAAAAAAACTTTCACCTTCTCGTATTCGTCATAAGATTCAGACGAAGTCGGCGGTTTCTTTTAAATTATCCCTCGTGTCACAGGCCTATGTATTTTACAAATTATCACAAACCCAGGTTATTAACTTGTATAAGTTAAGATCTGTCTTTCAATATGACGGAGCATCTTTATTTCTTAAGAATGAAATAAAAGATGATTTTCGAAGACAAGGAATAATTTCTTCCGAATTAAAGCATAAGAAACTTCAGAATTCTGGAATGAATCAATGGAAAAATTGGTTAAAGAGTCATTATCCATACGATTTATCTGAGCTAAAATGGTCTAAATTAGTACCGCAAAAATGGCGAAATAGAGTCAATCAACATTGTAGGGTTGAAAAGAAAAATTTAATCAAACGGGATTCATCTGAAAGAGAGGAAAAGGTTTCATTATTGCTAAATAAAAACGATCATTTTCAAAAAATGTATAGATATGATCTTTTAGCATATCAATCGATTTATTATGAAGATAAGAAGGATTCATATAATTCCAATATACATAAACCGAAATTTGTTGATATGGGGGGGAGTATCCCTATTACTAATTTTATAAGAAAAGATTATTTTATGTATATAAAAAATCCAGATAGAAAATTTTTTGATACGAAAGGTCTTTTTTATCTCAAAATTAATAAAGATAAAGAAATCAACCCATCCAATCAAAAGGGTTTCTTTTCTTTTTTTGATTGGATGGGAATGAATGAAGAAAGACTAAATCGTCCTGTATCGAAGCCGATACCTTGGTTATTCCCACAATTCGAGTTATTTTTAAATGTATATAAAATGAAACCCGGGTTTATACCAATTCATTCACTTATTTTTCATTTTAATGAAGATGTTAGTCAAAATAAAAATATCACTAAAAATAAAAAAGGGGATCTTATACTATCAAATGAAAAAGAAAAAAAATATTTTGAATTAGAGAATCAAGAAGAAAAAAAAACCATAGGTCAAAGAGATCTCGCATCAGATGCCCAAAACCGAGGGAACCCTGAATCTGTTCTCTCAAAACAACAAAAATATATGGAAGAACTTTATACGAAATCAGATATGAAAATGGGTAGAACGAAAAATCAACCCAAAAGCATTTGGACTTGGGAAATAGACTTAGATGCGTTCATGAAAGGATCTTTTGCTTTGCAATTGAAATGGCTGCTGAGTCCTTTGACTATGGAATTATTCGATTATGCGCTGTCCGTACTTGAATGGGAAAAGGAAAGCAGAATGACAACAAAGTTTGGTTTCGGCTTTATTAAGAAGGAGGAGTTAACTCTGGATCCAATGCTAATCCGGGATTTGAATCTTTCAAAAATCCTAAAAGAGGGAATATTTAGTATCGAACCAGTTCGTATACCTGTAAAACATAATGTAGAATTTCTTTTGTATCAAACCATAAGGATTTCTTTGGTTCATGAGATTAAACAAAAAAAGAATCAAAAAAGATACAGAGAAAATATGGATAAGAATCATTTTGAGGAATCGATTGCAAGACATCAAATGATGACGAAAAATAGAAAAAAAAATCATTATGATTTGCTTGTTCCTGAAAATATTTTCTCGTCTAGACGGCGTAGAGAATTGAGAATTCTAAGTTGTTTCAATTCAAGGAATAGTAATTGTGTGGATAAAAATGCAGTATTTTGCAATGGGAACAAGGTAAAAACCTGTGGTCAATTTTTGGATGAAAGCAAAGATCTTGATAGAGATAAAATGAAATTAATTCAATTAAAATTCTTTCTTTGGCCCAATTATCGATTAGAAGATTTAGCTTGTATGAATCGCTATTGGTTTGATACTAATAATGGTAGTCGTTTCAGTATGTTAAGGATACATATGTATCCACGATTGCAAATTGATTTATGATACAATTGTCTTCCCCTACGATATATATCGGGTGGATAAATAACTGCGCACATGCCTTGTCTTACATCCTTTTTTGATACATGAATACTAATTTGATACATGAATACTAATTCAATGACGTATCAATGTAGATCATAAAATGAATCAATAAGGAAATTCGGATTGATTCTTGTGTATACCAAATCAAAATACCTCGCATTATTATTACTGATCAGTAAAATTCATATTCGTAAAATAAAAATAGTAAATTAATAAAAAAATTGACGCATAGAATATATAAAAAAAAAGATAAGAGGAAATGCGCCCCCCACCTACATACTTGAGACCTTCTCCTACAAAAAAACTTGCAACACCCAATCCATTTGGAATTCCATCAATTACTCGTCTGTCAAAAAAATTAATGAGTTCGGACAATCCTCTTAAACTCCGAATAATGTATATTGTATAAAAAGAATCTATGTAACCACGATGATGGGACCAATCATATATTACATTTTGGATTTTGTCCGAAAAAAATCTATTTTGATGCCTTTTGGCAAAACAATTTATTAAGGCAAAATTTTGTAAAGACGAATAAACGGGTTTATATAAAAAAGAGGCTATAACTATTCCAGAATAAGCTATACTAACTGAAAGGGTTGCATTTCTCACAAATTCAGACCAATCAAAAAATTTTTGACTATTTAATTTTTGCTGTAAAAGGTTTACAGGCGGGATTAACCACTTGGACAAGATATCCAAATCTATGCCACTTTGATTGAAAGGAATTCCTAGGAATCCAATGAACAAAGTAAATAAAATCAATACAAGTAGAGGGAATAACATAGTATTACCCGATTCGTGAGGATATAACGCAATTTTTTTATTGTCCCAATTATTAATAAAAAGAAAGGATTGCATGATTTCTTTTCTATTTTCTTGTGGATTCTTAAAAAAACTTTCTGTATTTTTTATTGGTAACAAAGTTAATAAAAGAAAATTCTTATTAAGAGGTTTCATTCCGTCTTGACCCCATAAAGATATTGAATAGAAAGAACTACTTTTTTTTCCATTGTAATTTTGAAAATGAACATTTAAATGGCCTTCAAACGTAAGTAAATAGATACGAAACATATAAAATGCAGTTAATCCTGCTGTAGCCCAGGCTATTAGTGCGAAAGTCGGTGAATACAACCAAGTATCATTAAGAATTTCATCTTTGGACCAAAAACAAGCAAGAGGTGGAATACCAGAAAGAGAAAGTGTACCTAATAAAAAAGCCGTTTTGGTGATTGGCACGTGTTTTTTTAAACCTCCCATAAAAACCAAATTTTGACTTTTATCTGGAGAATAGCCAACAATAGCTTCCATAGAATGAATAATAGAGCCCGAGCCTAAAAACAATAATGCTTTTGAGTAAGCATGAGTAATCAAATGAAATAAAGCAGCTCGATAAGATCCCATACCTAGAGCTAGCATCATATACCCCAGTTGAGACATTGTAGAATAAGCTAAACTTCGCTTAATGTCTTTTTGGGCAAGAGCTAAAGTAGCTCCTAAAATTACTGTTATTATACCTATCAAAGCAATTAGATGTAGTATGGCGGGGTTTACTATCAAAAGAGGAAAAAGTCGAGCGACAAGAAAAATCCCCGCAGCTACCATAGTAGCAGCATGTATAAGAGCCGAAATAGGAGTAGGCCCTTCCATAGCATCAGGTAACCATACATGAAGGGGGAATTGGGCGGATTTGGCAACTGCACCAGCAAATAATAAGAAAGTACATACAGTTCCAACGAAAAAGTAAACCTCATTGTTATAAATCAAGGTATTGAATATTTCGAACAAATCTCGAAATTCGAAACTCCCTGTTAGCCAATAAAGACCTAAAATTCCTAATAATAAACCAAAATCCCCCACACGGTTAGTCACAAACGCTTTTTGACACGCATTTGCTGCAACAGGTCGTGTAAACCAAAAACCTATTAATAGATACGAACACATTCCAACTAATTCCCAAAAAAAATAAATTTGTATTAAATTCGAACTAGTAACTAAGCCAAGCATAGAAGTATTGAAAAAACTCAGATAAGCAAAGAATCTCAAATATCCTTGATCATGAGACATATAATTGTCACTATAAATAAGAACTAGAATACCAACAGTAGTGATTAAGAGTGACATAATAGAAGTAAGCGGATCAACCAGGTAACCGAACTCTAAAGAAAAATCATTAGTAATGGTCCAAGACCATACAGATTGATACATAGAACTGCTATTTATTTGCTGAATAGACAATTTTATTGCAAAAATCATAACTAGACTTAACAAAAAAATACTAGGAAAAGCCCACATACGTCGAAGATTTTTTGTTGTTTTCGGAAAAAGAAGAAGGCCCGCTCCGATTAACAAAGGAACTGTAAGTGGAATAAAAGGTATGATCCATGCATATTGGTATATATGTTCCATAAAAAATAAAATTTGATTTTCGATTCACCGGCTCTTACCTCTTTCGAAAGAGATCAATAAAAAAATAAAGATATGCGATAATAGAATTTTCTTTCTATTCAAAATCGAAATTCAAATTATTAGAATAAGCATTTTTTTACTATTCAATTCAAGAAATTATCATTGGTCAAATGACCAAATGGTTATTTTTTTAATTAAACTATGGAAACCTATCACTATAGATAATATCACAAATTTCTACTTTTCATTATTATTTTGATAAATCCATAGATAGAAAAAGGATAACAAATTAGACCAAACAAAAAAGTGGGTAAGTCTGATACTGATATGAATCACAAGATGTACTAAAATGAATAACCTAAATTAAGTCAAAAATTAGGAACTATTTTCATTTTAATTTTTTGTATTCAGAATCAGTTATTACTTCGCTGTAAAACTCTTTGATTGATTGTCTTCTATTCTAGTCCAATAAAGCATATTTCTCTTTTTCTATACTAACCAAGACTTTACTTTTGACTTTATATAACATAAAATTAAAAAAATGAATAAAAAATAGAAAATTATGTCTACTTTAAACTAACTAACTAGTCTCATTTCAATAAAAAAATAATATAATAAAAGAAAAAATGCCATGTATTTGTTAAAAAAAGTAAGGTTTTCCATTAGTTAATTAGGTAAGAATAGCTTACTTAACTCTTCTAACATTTATTTTAATTGAAAACCTTAGATGTGTTTATTATATGACATGTAAATAAAATACGAAATACAAGAAAAGTCACATAAAAAAACCAATTAATAAATAAGAATGAGAACGGAAATGAAAAAGTGGATCTAGTAGAAATCTAAAGTTTGCTTCTTACTTTTCTTGTTTATGGTACATCGTATTCTATAAATAGAAATTTGAATAAGAAAAATGGGAGTCTCTTATAATCTGATATCTAATTTGTAGATATTTCTAGTTTTTTAATTTTTTATAAAAATAAAAACTTAGAATAAGAATAAAAAAAAAGGGCCTATAACTAAAGAGAAGAATAGGACAGAAAGGTCCTTTTGCTTTGAATAATAGATGTCTTTCACATCCAACTATAATAACGAATAACCTATTTATTTTTGAATGGCAGTTCCAAAAAAGCGTATTTCAATTTCCAAAAAGCGTATTCGTAAAAATATTTGGAAAAGAAAAGGACATTCGGCAGCATTAAAAGCTTTTTCATTAGCGAAATCTCTTTCTACCGGGAATTCAAAAAGTTTTTTATACGAAAAATAAGTAATCAAATGAGAGAATAATCTGAATCGCTCTGCCTCAAAAAAACTTCTAAAAAATTCCCTTTAGCATTTATATTCATAAAAAAAAAAGAAATAAATCATTTAATTTAAATATGAAATGAATTAATGCTTTTTTTGAACTGATCAACAGGAAATAGACCTTGCTTCTCTCTTATGATATGTAAAGTCAAAATACGTCTGGCTGTATACAGTACTTTTTATTTGAAAACTAGAAAATTTCACTACCCCTCTTTTTTTTAGTATATTTTATCATTTCTGGGATGGGGATTCTTACTTTCCCCATCAAACCTCTGGTTCCAATAGAAAATTAAAGTGAGTTTTATCTCTATTATGGAAGAGCAAACAAAAATTATTTAATGTTTTATACTTTATAAAAATAGCGCCATTGACGCCATTGAAGTGACTCTTTCAATCTCGACGATTAAAGATAAATAGGCTATTATGATTTAAAACAAGCCGCTATGGTGAAATCGGTAGACACGCTGCTCTTAGGAAGCAGTGCTAGAGCATCTCGGTTCGAGTCCGAGTAGCGGCACAATTTTTTAAGGATTCTAAAAAAGGATTCTAATAGTCCTAGAATGAATAATAATCACAATGAGATGAATTCTTAATTTCTATTTCATGATTTGTAATTGAGGGATCTCTTTTCTTTATATATATATATATTCTTATGATATTTTTCACTTTAGAGCACCTTTTCAATCATATTTCCTTTTCGATCGTTTCAATTGTAATTACAATTCATTTAATAACTTTAGTGGTCAACGAAATAGTCGAACTAGATCATTCAGTAGAAAAGGGTATGATACTTACTTTTTCCTGTATAACAGGATTATTAGGTATTCGTTGGATTTATTCGGGGCATTTCCCGTTAAGTGATTTATATGAATCATTAATCTTTCTTTCGTGGAGTTTTTATATTATTCATATGATTCCTTATTTTAAAAAACTGAAAAAATTTGTAAGTGCAATAACAGCGCCCGGTGCTATTTTTACCCAAGGCTTTGCTACTTCAGGCTTTTTAGCTCAAATGAAGCAATCCACAATATTAGTCCCCGCTCTCCAATCCCAGTGGTTAATGATGCATGTAAGTATGATGATATTGGCCTATGCAGCCCTTTTGTGTGGATCGTTATTATCAGTAGCCCTTCTAGTCATTACATTTCAAAACAATATAAGTCTTTTTGGTAAAAGAAAACTTTTATTAAACGAGTCTTTGTTCTTCGGGAAGATCAAATACATGAATGAAGAAAACAAGATTTTCCAAAACATTTCTCTCTTTTCTCTTAGAAATTATTATAGGTCCCAGTTAATTGAACAGTTTGATCGTTGGAGTTTCCGTGTTATTAGCCTAGGATTTCTCTTTTTAACCATAGGTATCCTTTCAGGAGCTGTATGGGCTAATGAAGCATGGGGATCATATTGGAATTGGGATCCAAAGGAAACGTGGGCATTTATTACTTGGACCATATTCGCTATTTTTTTACATATTAAAACAAATAGAAACTTGAAAAGTGAAAATTCTGCAATTGTGGCTTCTATAGGATTTCTTATAATTTGGATATGCTATTTTGGGGTCAATTTATTAGGAATAGGATTACACAGTTATGGTTCATTTCTATTAAAAAGCACCTAAATTGAAGAAAATACCTAACCAACTATAGGACAGGGTATAAGGTATATCCCATATACATATAAAAAAGCAACTCTCATCGAGAACCATTTGAATCACTATACTACTTGATTGAAATGGTTCTCACAAACGTTAAACTATCCGATTTAAATTTTAATTCGTTTTTTTGCGTTACGTAAAAAAGACAGTTTCAAACGGAAACTATCTATAAAAAAAATTAGATAGAATAGCTTCTACCTTCTCAACTGATAGTGAGAGAACGAAATCCGGGTAAATGCCAATACCTATTACCGGTAGAAAGATAGCGAGTGAAACAAATAACTCTCGCGGACCCGAATCAAAAAACGAGGAGTTTGCACTATTTAATAACTTATATCCATAGAACATTTGGCGTAACATAGATAATAAATAAATAGGAGTTAATATCATGCCAATTGCCATGCCAAAAGTAATTAAGATTTTTGACATTAAAAAAATTTTTTGACTGGTAATTATTCCAAAGAATACTATTAATTCAGCAAAAAAACCACTCATGCCCGGTAATGCAAGGGAAGCCATTGAAAAAGTACTGAAAAGTGTGAATATTTTTGGCATTGAAATGGCTATTCCGCCAATTTCGTCGAGATAAACAAGACGTATTCTATCATAACTCGTTCCTGCTAGGAAAAAAAGCGCAGCACCGATAAATCCATGAGAGATTATTTGTAAAATGGCCCCGTTGAATCCCGTATCAGTTATAGAACTAATTCCTATAATTATAAAACCCATATGAGATACAGAGGAATATGCTATTCTTTTTTTTAAATTACGTTGCCCCGAAGATGCTGAAGCTGCATAGATTATTTGTACTGTGCCTGCTATCATCAACCAAGGAGAAAATATAGAATGAGCGTGAGGTAATAATTCCATATTGATCCGAACCAATCCATAAGCTCCCATTTTTAATAGGATTCCCGCTAAAAGCATACAAGTACTATAATGTGCTTCTCCATGGGTATCCGGTAACCATGTATGTAGAGGTATAATCGGCGATTTGACAGCAAAAGCAATAAGAAATCCAATATAGAATATTATTTCTAATCCCACAGGATATGATTGATTAGCTAACGTTTCCAAATTTAATGTTGGTTCATTAGAACCATATAACCCGATACCCAAAACTCCCAGTAACATAAAAACGGAACCCCCTGCAGTGTACAAAATAAACTTTGTAGCTGAATATAGACGTTTTTTCCCTCCCCATATAGATAAAAGTAAATAAACGGGAATTAATTCTAACTCCCACATTAGAAAAAAAAGTAAAAGGTCGCGAGAAGAAAATAATCCTATTTGACCACTATACATTGCTAACATCAAGAAATGGAATAATCGCGAATCCCTAGTAATTGGCCAAGCTGCTAAAGTAGCTAAAGTCGTGATGAATCCGGTCAGTAAAACGGGTCCTATAGAAAGCCCGTCTATTCCCAACCTCCAGTGGAAATCAAAAAAGCGAATCCAGTTATAATCTTCAAGCAATTGTATTAATGGATCGTCCGGTTGGAAATGATAACAGAATACATAGATTGTTAAGAGAAATTCTAATATACATATACACATAGTATACCACCTAATTACCTTATTACCCCTATGGGGTAGAAAGAAAATTAATGAACCCGCAAATATAGGCAAAACTACAATTAAGGTTAACCAAGGAAAATAATTCGTGGTAAAGACAAAATACACTTGGACTAAAAAACCCGTACTCGAATAAGAACAAAATAAGATATATATATTTCATTTCGAGCGCGGGTTTTTGTCGGTAAACAAAAAGAAAAAGGATTGAAGTGGAGTTTTCTGGAACGTATCAATAAGCTAGACCCATACTGCGAGTTGTTTCATGCCATAAATAAACTCGAACACTCAAAAAATCGGTTGGACAGGCGGATTCGCATCTCTTACAACCAACACAATCCTCTGTTCTTGGGGCGGAAGCTATTTGTTTAGCTTTACACCCGTCCCAAGGTATCATTTCTAATACATCGGTGGGGCAGGCTCGGACACATTGAGTACATCCTATACATGTATCATAAATCTTTACTGAATGTGACATTGGATCTATACCCTTTTTTTTAATCTCATTAATTTCGATCTAGTATAACCCTGTATGTAAATGAATTACAGGTGCAAAGACCGGACGAATCGATGATTCACCAGAATTTTTTGAATCAACTTGTTTCTGGGTCGGTTTATAAAAGAGGTCCAAAATACTTTGATTTCTTACATTTTTGAAGATTCGACATACCCAGCAATCTAATTTGAAAACTACTTTTCAAATTTCTATAATAAAAAATATATAATATACTAAGTACTACTTATTCAAAAAATTCGATTGATTAATACGAGTGGATTTTCTGTTACGATAAATTGCCGAAACAATAGCCGGGCCAATAGCTGCTTCAGCGGCTGCAATAGCTATAACAAAAATGGAGAAAATGTTTCCTTTTAGTTGACGACTATCAAAAAAGTCAGAAAATGTTACAAAGTTAAGATTAACCGCATTCAAGATAAGTTCAAGACACATAAGAGCTCTAACTAAATTTCGGCTTGTGATTAATCCATAGATACCAATAGAAAATAAATAGGCACTCAAAACAAGTACATGTTCGAGCATCATTGAATAACTCCTTATCAATCTTGGTTTATTTCAATATGAACAAAAATATCATTCAATCAAATATAACAAACAAATACAGAGCACAGAAGTATGTTAGTAATAGATTGACGTTTATATTTTATATTATACATCAATTCAAATAGAATTGAATGGAAATGGATACGATAAAAGAGAAATAGAATAAAGTTTGATTTGGAGTGACGCTTTTTTAGATTTTAAACCTATTGACGGGCCACGGCAATTGCACCTATCAAAGCAACTAAAAGAATTATCGAAATGAGTTCAAATGGTAGAAAAAAATCTGTTGATAAATGAATTCCAATTTGTTGACTATTATTATTTAGCAAATCTTGTTCTATAATCTGGTTTAATTTTGTAGTCCAAATAATTCCGTACCATGACGTATTTAAAATAGTAACAATTAAGAAAACAAAAATACTGGTACAAACTAACAAAGTAATTCCGTCTCCAAGAGTCCAAAGACGAAAATTTTTGTCATATTCTAACCCGTTGATGAACATTACAGCAAATATGATTAAAACATTTATAGCTCCTACATAAATAAGGAGTTGCGCAGAAGCTACAAACTGAGAGTTTGCTAGAATATAGAATAAAGATATACAAACAAGAACCAATCCCAACGAAAAGGCAGAAAAAATGGGATTGGTAAATAATATCACCCCTAGGCCTCCTAATATAAGACCTGATCCCAGAAAGACTAAAAGAAAATCATGTATTGGTCCAGGTAAATCCATTCGATGAAAAAAAGATATAAAAACTCTTTCATGATCTTATTGAACTGACCAGGAGAAAATAAGTTTCAGTTGATTTATTTAAGACACGTTCCTAGTTGAATGTGATTCGAATGGGTGCGAATTGATGTAGGTACAGCTAGTGTACAAACCATATTCTTTATATGAAAGACTAGCTCTAATCTAGTTGAAATCATTACATAAAAAAATATGAAATTTTCATGAACCAATCAGATCAATAGGTGTTATTTTAAATTTAGTTATTCACAAAGAAAAAAACCGTTTAATTTATATACAATCTTAGTTTAGGAATAAAAAAGGTTCTTGAATTTATCAAGGTATTTCTTTTTTATTGAATTGAGGCCAATTCAAGATAGTTCGAGTTGTGTAATCGTCAATTATTGATATTGGTAAACGGCCTAAAGCAATTTGATTATAATTTAATTCATGACGATCATATGTAGAAAGCTCATATTCTTCAGTCATTGATAAACAATTTGTTGGACAATACTCAACGCAATTACCGCAAAATATACAGATTCCGAAATCAATACTGTAATTAAGTAATCGTTTCTTTCGAATATCAGTTTCCAATTTCCAATCTACAACAGGTAGATCTATAGGACATACACGAACACATACCTCACAAGCAATGCATTTATCGAATTCAAAGTGGATTCGACCGCGAAAACGTTCTGATGTGATCAATTTTTCATAAGGGTATTGAATAGTTACAGGTAAACGATTCGCATGGGATAAGGTAATCAGAAAACCTTGACCAATGTACCTAGCCGCCCGTACTGTTTGTTGACCATAATTCAGGAACCCAGTTACCATAGGGAACATATCCTAAATATCGATAATTTTTTTTTCTTTTTCTTGTTTGGGACAAGTTATCAATCTAGTTACGAGTGAATAGAAAATCTTTTTTTTTGCTTATATTATAGTGAAAGGAGTTGGGAAGAAGTTGTTAATAATAAATTACCTAAAGAAATAGGTAAAAGAAATTTCCATCCAAGATTTAATAATTGGTCCATTCTCAGTCTAGGTAAGGTCCATCTTGTTGTAATAGAAATGAATAAGAACAAAAAAGTTTTTGCTAGTGTAATGAAAATACCAATTGTTATTTCAAAGACCCCATCCCCTGCGTTTATTCCAAATAGATCAGGAACAGACATGTACGGAATAGAGAAATTCCAGCCTCCCAAGTAAAGAATTGTTACAAATAATGAAGAAACTAGTAGATTTAGATAGGAAGCAACATAAAATAAACCAAATTTAATACCTGAATATTCTGTTTGATAACCTGCTACTAATTCTTCCTCCGCTTCTGGTAAATCAAAAGGCAATCTTTCACATTCGGCTAAAGAAGAAATTATAAAAACGAGAAATCCTATAGGTTGACGCCACAAATTCCATCCCCACAAACCATATTTGGACTGTGCTTCAACTATATCAACTGTACTTAAACTGTTAGATAATTCTAGTCGGTGATAAGATCACAGTTATCATCGCTATTACAGAACCGTACATGAGATTTTCACCTCATACGGCTCCTCGAGGGTCCCACATAAATCTAAGGACTGCTTCAATATTCTTTAATCTTTCCATTTTTGTAGGATAGATAAAGTAAAAAGTAATCGAAAGGTCCAGAATTAGACCAATGGAATTCTGTCTGCTACACTAAAGGGCATCTGAATTGATCTCATCCTTTACTTTTTTTTTTAATTACTATTTTTTTTCCTTTTTTATCAAAAAAAAAAGAAGTAAAGTATTACTTCGTTCCTGATAGTCATTCATTTTTTCAGTGGATAGCAGCATACTCTGGATCGGAATTATGGGGAGTACTACTTGCCGATTTCTACTAATTTAAAGCCCCAATTAGTATTTCGTTTATGTGGAATTTTCTTTTTTCCGATAACTTATAAAATCTCTATTACTAATCCTTTGTGTACCTTGGTGTTCCTAACCATCCACTGAGTTTTGCTCAATCTTTTCGACAATTCGTATCATGTATCGTAATAAATAGAAACCATAGCACGAACTCCAAAGAATGTATCTGTTTAACCCGCTTCAAGCCATGATAACTAACCAATCAGTCTTGGGGTAAACGGTTTTTCTTTACTGCTTCTATTTGATTATATTCACTTTGGCGTCATTTTTGTACATAGGAAATGAGATTCAATCTTTTTACTGCGAATTTCCAAGCTGTTTTCTTTCACTCATATAACTATCTGGTTTAGTTCAGTTCATCAACTCGAAGGTTGAATAAAAAAGAAAGTTTTCTATTCAATGGATTTAAAACTCTCGAAAAATTTGTGTAAATTTTATGCCTCAACGAATCACACGTAGAGATATTGCTAATACGGATAGAGTTAATGGTATTTCATAACTAATAGATTGGGCAGCAGCCCTTAGACCGCCTAAAAAGGAATATTTATTATTTGATCCATATCCTGACATAAGAAGTCCAATGGGAGCAATACTTGAAATGGCAATCCATAAAAAAACACCATTACTGAGATCGACTAGAATAAGTCGATAGCTAAATGGAATTACTGAATAACTTAGTAGAATTGATATGACTGCTATGGCGGGTCCAACACTAAATAAACTTCTATCACCTCTTGATGGAAGAAGGTTCTCTTTGAAAAGTAATTTTGTTCCATCTGCTAGAGCTTGAAGAATTCCTAAGGGGCCGGCATATTCAGGTCCAATACGTTGTTGTATCGCTGCGGATATTTCTCTTTCTAACCACACAATTACTAGTACACCTATTGTGATTCCCAAAATAAGAATCACAATAGGTACAAGCATCCATATAGTCCCATAGACTTCTTTGAAAGATTCCAATATAGAAAACGAATTGATAGCTTGTACTCCTGTTGTATCAATTATCATTTCAACGATCAATTTCTCCCATAATGATATCTATGCTACCTAGTATTGTCATAATATCAGCCAATTTCATTCCTTTAACTAACTGAGGAAGTATTTGCAAATTGATAAAACCCGGCGGGCGGATTTTCCATCTCCATGGAAAAGCACTCTGATCTCCTATCAAATAAATTCCCAATTCGCCCTTTGGCGCTTCGACTCTTACATAAAGTTCTTGTCTCGATAACTCAAAAGTGGGGGCTGGTTTTTTACTAATGAATCTATATTCAAAATTATTCCACTCAGGATCTCTTACTCTATTAAAGCGTCGTATTTCTAAATTCTCATAGGGCCCCCCCGGAATTCCTTCTAGAGCTTGCTGAATTATTTTTATAGATTCCACCATTTCGCCAATTCGGATTAAATAACGAGCTAACGAATCGCCCTCCTTCTGCCATTGAACTTCCCAATCAAATTCGTCATAACATTCATAACGATCAACTTTACGAAGATCCCACTGTATTCCGGAAGCTCGTAACATTGGGCCTGACAATCCCCAATTTATTGCTTCTTCTATGCCAATAATACCCACCCCTTCAACTCGTTCTAAAAAAATAGGATTTCGCGTAATAAGTTTTTGATATTCACTAATTGCTGTTAAAAAATACTCACAGAAATCCAAACATTTATCTATCCAGCCATAAGGTAAATCGGCAGCGACTCCTCCGATACGAAAATAATTATGCATCATTCTCATGCCAGTGGCAGCTTCGAATAGATCATATATCAATTCTCTTTCTCTGAAAATGTAGAAGAAGGGGGTCTGTGCCCCAATATCCGCCATAAAAGGCCCAAGCCATAATAAATGAGAAGCTATACGGCTCAACTCCAACATAATAACGCGGATATAGCTAGCCCGTTTTGGTACTTGAATATTTCCTAATTGTTCTGGTGCATTTATAGTTATTGCTTCTGTAAACATAGTAGCCAAATAATCCCAACGTGTTACATAAGGCAAATATTGTATAATTGTTCGGTTTTCCGCAATTTTTTCCATCCCTCTGTGCAAATAACCTACTACTGGTTCACAGTCAATAACATCTTCACCATCTAAAGTAACAATTAGTCGAAGAACGCCATGCATTGATGGGTGGTGAGGCCCCATATTGACTATCATTAGATCTTTTCTTGTAACTGGTCCAGTCATAAGTTTTTTCTTTATTTCTTCTTCCATGAATTACTGAAAACGAAAAGAAGTTCATCAAAATTGAAGATCGACTAAATAAAAGAAAAGAATTCTTCAAATTAACGTTTTTTTATCGCTCGAATATTCAATTGACTGATTAATTCGTTATAACGTACTGGATTTTTTTTTGAAAAATAAGCCAGAAGTCGTTGACGTTTTCCCAAAATTTTTCGTAGACCTCGCTGAGATGAATAGTCTTTTTTGTGTAATTCCAAATGTGAGCTAAGTCTCCGTATCTGATTGGTGAAACATAATACTTGAAATTCAACAGATCCCTTCTTTTCTTCTTGCAAAATAACTGACATGAATGCATTTTTTGTCATAACTTTAGAAATCCATATAATATAAATATATATATAACTTCAACTTCGTCAATTTTTTTATTAATTTACTATTTTTATTTTACGAATATGAATTTTACTGATCAGTAATAATAATGCGAGGTATTTTGATTTGGTATACACAAGAATCAATCCGAATTTCCTTATTGATTCATTTTATGATCTACATTGATACGTCATTGAATTAGTATTCATGTATCAAATTAGTATTCATGTATCAAAAAAGGATGTAAGACAAGGCATGTGCGCAGTTATTTATCCACCCGATATATATCGTAGGGGAAGACAATTGTATCATAAATCAATTTGCAATCGTGGATACATATGTATCCTTAACATACTGAAACGACTACCATTATTAGTATCAAACCAATAGCGATTCATACAAGCTAAATCTTCTAATCGATAATTGGGCCAAAGAAAGAATTTTAATTGAATTAATTTCATTTTATCTCTATCAAGATCTTTGCTTTCATCCAAAAATTGACCACAGGTTTTTACCTTGTTCCCATTGCAAAATACTGCATTTTTATCCACACAATTACTATTCCTTGAATTGAAACAACTTAGAATTCTCAATTCTCTACGCCGTCTAGACGAGAAAATATTTTCAGGAACAAGCAAATCATAATGATTTTTTTTTCTATTTTTCGTCATCATTTGATGTCTTGCAATCGATTCCTCAAAATGATTCTTATCCATATTTTCTCTGTATCTTTTTTGATTCTTTTTTTGTTTAATCTCATGAACCAAAGAAATCCTTATGGTTTGATACAAAAGAAATTCTACATTATGTTTTACAGGTATACGAACTGGTTCGATACTAAATATTCCCTCTTTTAGGATTTTTGAAAGATTCAAATCCCGGATTAGCATTGGATCCAGAGTTAACTCCTCCTTCTTAATAAAGCCGAAACCAAACTTTGTTGTCATTCTGCTTTCCTTTTCCCATTCAAGTACGGACAGCGCATAATCGAATAATTCCATAGTCAAAGGACTCAGCAGCCATTTCAATTGCAAAGCAAAAGATCCTTTCATGAACGCATCTAAGTCTATTTCCCAAGTCCAAATGCTTTTGGGTTGATTTTTCGTTCTACCCATTTTCATATCTGATTTCGTATAAAGTTCTTCCATATATTTTTGTTGTTTTGAGAGAACAGATTCAGGGTTCCCTCGGTTTTGGGCATCTGATGCGAGATCTCTTTGACCTATGGTTTTTTTTTCTTCTTGATTCTCTAATTCAAAATATTTTTTTTCTTTTTCATTTGATAGTATAAGATCCCCTTTTTTATTTTTAGTGATATTTTTATTTTGACTAACATCTTCATTAAAATGAAAAATAAGTGAATGAATTGGTATAAACCCGGGTTTCATTTTATATACATTTAAAAATAACTCGAATTGTGGGAATAACCAAGGTATCGGCTTCGATACAGGACGATTTAGTCTTTCTTCATTCATTCCCATCCAATCAAAAAAAGAAAAGAAACCCTTTTGATTGGATGGGTTGATTTCTTTATCTTTATTAATTTTGAGATAAAAAAGACCTTTCGTATCAAAAAATTTTCTATCTGGATTTTTTATATACATAAAATAATCTTTTCTTATAAAATTAGTAATAGGGATACTCCCCCCCATATCAACAAATTTCGGTTTATGTATATTGGAATTATATGAATCCTTCTTATCTTCATAATAAATCGATTGATATGCTAAAAGATCATATCTATACATTTTTTGAAAATGATCGTTTTTATTTAGCAATAATGAAACCTTTTCCTCTCTTTCAGATGAATCCCGTTTGATTAAATTTTTCTTTTCAACCCTACAATGTTGATTGACTCTATTTCGCCATTTTTGCGGTACTAATTTAGACCATTTTAGCTCAGATAAATCGTATGGATAATGACTCTTTAACCAATTTTTCCATTGATTCATTCCAGAATTCTGAAGTTTCTTATGCTTTAATTCGGAAGAAATTATTCCTTGTCTTCGAAAATCATCTTTTATTTCATTCTTAAGAAATAAAGATGCTCCGTCATATTGAAAGACAGATCTTAACTTATACAAGTTAATAACCTGGGTTTGTGATAATTTGTAAAATACATAGGCCTGTGACACGAGGGATAATTTAAAAGAAACCGCCGACTTCGTCTGAATCTTATGACGAATACGAGAAGGTGAAAGTTTTTTTTGTATAGTTGAAATACGCTCAATTATCTTTTTCTCTTTTGTATCAAAAAAATATATTTTTTTGAATTTACGAAAAAGTTTTAGAATGATCATGGGCCTATAAAGACTATTAGTAAGACGATTAATGATATATGGAAAGCTCTCTAGAAGGATATCCGTGTATATCCTTTCCACGATCCATTTAAAAAAATAATGTGATTTACGGATTAATCGATCATTTCTTCTTTTTAATATCTGAAAAATATTTTTTAGTGATGCTACTTTTTGAGCACCATAACTTGTTTTGTTAGGACTAATATTTCTCTTTAGAGTTCGAAATCCATTTTTCTTGTCTTTTGTAATTCTTTCTATTTGATTTCTGATTGTGCTTGTTCTATCAGTCAGATCTTTCATTTTTCTTTCTGTCAGTGAATAATTTGTCCAATCCATAGATCGGGTTTGAATGGATGATTCATGAATAATCTGATTATTGATTATAGAATCTTTTTTTATTTCACTCGAATCCTCTCTCAATTTTTGTGGTTCTTTTTGGACCTTTAGAAACAAGAATTTTGTTCTTTCTTTGAAACTTTTTAGAACTCGAAAACTCCATTTTATAATTGCTTTTTGGAGTTTTTTCAAAGGGGGTCCAAAATAATAACAAAACAAAATACCAAGTCCTACGAGAGGAGAACCAAAAGGACGGTCAGTTTCCAGTCCCCAAATCGTTAAAAAAGCAGCAGGACTTTCCTGCTTTGGATTTGGATCCCTACGAGAAGGTCGTATCTTAGATCGGTGCCAAGGTTTCAGACGGAAAGGAAATCGTATCATTATTTGTATACCCTCTGTAGCCCAGTTTTGAGGAAAAATTCCGTTTCTTCCTGGTTCTAGTACTGGCATACCATTATAGGTGCATATAACATACACTTCTCTATTCATCTCCCTTATATCCTGCTCCCACTCGGACTCTTGGCGTAATAAGAAACGGACAATATTTTTAGCTAGTATCAATGAAGGTAATACAATAGATTGTCTAAGCCTCGACTGAATTAGTAAAATAAAAGCTCTTATTCCATGAGCATAAATAAGGATATCATAGAGGTCTGATATTTTTTCTCGTGTCCTTTCTATTCGTTGCATTTCCGTCTGCCCGTCCCGCCCCTTTTCCATTTCATTGACTTCTTTTTGAATTTCTTCGTAGCTTTTGTTTTCCTCCATGTCATTTTTTTTTTGTTTTTTCAACCTCTTTCTTATTTTTGCTACGCTTCCTTTTATACCCTTTCTAAAAATGTCTTGTATTAGGTCGGAAATCTCAATTCCTGATAATATGAATGGTTCGAAAAGAACATCCCAAAAAAATCCTACTCTGTCGAAAAAAAGTGGGGAATACGGATATAAGAAAAACATTTTCCCCGTAAGGGTTTTACGTCTTTGAACACGCATAGAACCTGTGATTATGTCTCGACGAAAATCCGCTTCATAGGGATAATCTATCATATCCACTTCTTCTATTTCATCAGGCTTCGTCATAGCTTTGATACTAGGGTCGGCATTCTCTGGACCCTGCGTAAAAAGAACTATACGTTTCGCTTTCCTCGAGCGAATTTGATGATCTACTATCCACTCTTCCCCCTCTTCCGTTGTTGCAGTTTTTCCGAGTTGTTCTACCTCGCTGAATAATTTGTATGACCATCGGGGGACTTTTTTCTTTATTCCAATCGATTTTTTTCGAGTTGTTTTTTCCATGGGAGGAATTATGGCTGCATCGCATATTGTTTGAATGATGGGATCAATTATGACTCTTTCGATTAAAAATTTCAAAACTTTTTCTGGATCTTCTGAATCAATTCGTCTTTGTTCCGGAAATAAAGAAATTCCTTTCAAATTTGATGTTGATTCTTCAGCAAATTCATCGATTAAAAGACTCAATTCTCTTGCTAATGATTTTTTATCCAA